GAATAAAACAAAAAATAAAAAAAGGGAATCCTCGGATTTTAAAAATTGTTCGTTGTACAATTGAAAAACGAAAAAAGTGAAAAAAAAGAAAGAAGGCTTTTTTCTTCTATTAAGTTTAAGTTAAGTAAAAAAAAGTAAAACAATTAAATTGAATTTTAATCAGACATCTTTGGCTGTTGTTAGAACCTTTTGAATCAAGTACAAGTATTGGAGTGATTCAAAAGGTTCTTGCCAGCTCACAATAAGTTTTCGTATATATGATGGACCCTCTCCTATGTTAGTATTTGTTAGGCCTAGCCTCTTTATTCAATTCAATTAGATGTTAATGTAAATGAACCATAACTATGTAAACCTATCCCTAATAGATTGACCCCAAAATAGCATATCCAAATTATAAGAAAGCCCATAGAAGCCACAATTGCGGAATTTACACCTTCCAAATTTCTATTTGTTCGGGTATGTAAATAAATCGCGAAGACGGTCCAAGTAATAAATGCCCAAGTTTCCTTTGGATCCCAATTCCAATATGATCCCCACGCCTCATTAGCCCATACGGCTCCCGAAAGAATCCCTATGGTTAAAAAGATAAACCCGAGACTAATAATACGATAACTCCAACGATCCAATTGTTGAGTTAATTGAGACCTGTAATAATTTTTAGAAGAAAGAAAATAAGTGTTTAATAAAAGATTGCTTCTTTCATTCATGTATTGGGTTTCACCAAACGAAAAAGACTGATTTACTAAATTATTGTTTTTACCAATAAGCTTTATGACTTTTCGAAATGTAATGACTAGAAGAGCTACTGATAATAATGATCCACATAAAAGAGCCGCATAGCCTAATACCATCATACTTACGTGCATCATTAACCACTGGGATTGGAGAGCGGGCGCTAATATAGCGGATTCATGCATTTTGGTTAAAAGACCCGACGTGGCAAAGCCTTGAGTAAAAATAGCACTTGGTGCGGTTATTGCACCTAAATCATTTTTACGCCTTTTAAAATGGGAAACCGTATGAATAAGGGAGAACCCCCAAGAAAGAAAGATTAATGATTCATATAAATCACTTAATGGTAAATGTCCTGAATAAATCCAACGAGTGACTAATAATCCTGTTATACAGAAAAAGGTAACTATCATGCCCTTTTCTGATGACTCATCTAGTGCTATGACTTCATCGACTAATAAGGTTAAAAAATGAATTGTAATTACAATTGAACCGACCGAAAAGGATATATGAGTTAATATATGCTCTAAAGTTGAAAAAATCATAAAAATTCTGAAAAAGCAGGGGTTTCTAGATTTTATGGAATGGAAATCAGGAATTAAATTCATTATAGGACTTATTCTATCTCTTTTAGAAGATACTATGCCGCTACTCGGACTCGAACCGAGATGCTCTAGCACTGCTTCCTAAGAGCAGCGTGTCTACCGATTTCACCATAGCGGCTTGCTCGAAATCATAATAACCTATTTATTATTCAATTGTCGAGATTGAAGTCAATTCAATGAAAAATTTTTTAGGAAGCGTTAAATTAAAATTGCTGAATAAAAAAAAAAAAATATGATTTTTAGAGATAACAAGCACCACATCTAACAATTTCAAAAGATTTATGTAATTTGCATGCATACCCTTATATTATATTAATCGTTAGGATTTTGCGGTTTAAGGATTTAATTTATCAAACCGACTAGATACTAGATAATGGGCTTTAGACGTTATATAAAAAGTGTTTCGATTCCTGTCATAATTGTACCATACTTCAAAAAAGTATTTCGAATTTTGAATTCTAAAAATCTGTCTTGATTTGTTTTCTTATACAAACATAGGATTTTTTTTTAGATCACTTGAAATTCACACATTATTTGTATATCCACTAAATGAGAAAGGGTGCTTTTATCAATGGGGTTGAAAGCAAAGAAGGATATATAATAATTCAGAGAAATGATGATTCATAAAATTACAAAATTGAAACTTAATGGATTAGTTTCAACAACCTAGTGATTTTGCCTAAAGTTCTTATATATGTTATGTGCTTCCCTATAGCTATAGTATAAATATCAAAATTTTTATTTAATTATTTTTTTATTAGAAATTGAATATTCTAAAACGAAATAACAAATTCTTATAACATAACAAATGGGCGATGGGGAAAATAAAATAAGAATCCCCACCCCCGAACTGAAAAAAAAAAGATATTCAAAAAAGAAAAACTTTTTATCTTATCTTTATTCTTTTTTAAAAGATAAAAGGGACTTAGAATTCATTAGACAAAATCATCAGTTCAAAACAAAATATTAAGAAAAAATTCTCTCATTTCATTTTCGAGTTAAACCGATTCAGATTACTCCAAATTGATTTGTTGTACAAAAAAACTTTTTGAATTACCCGTAGAAAGAGATTTCGCTAATGAAAAAGCTTTCAACGCCGCCCTATATCCTTTTTTTTTCCAAACATTTTTTCGAATACGCTTTTTTGATGTAGAAGTACGTTTTTTTGGAACTGCCATTCAAAAAAAAGTTATTCAGTGCTATAGTTGGATGTGAAAGACATCTATTTTTAAAATGATCTGTCTCTTTATGTCATTCTTTATCTATTCTCTCTATATCTATTCTCTCTATTTTCTAGATTATATCTACTACTAATTTCATAAAATTTCATAAAAAAAAATAGAGATGGAAAATAACATAAAATGCTTTTAGTCAAGAAAAAAACAAACAATATGATAGAATTTATTTTTATTTATATTCCATACAATATCCAGAAAAAAAAAGGAAGAATTTGTATTTAATTTATTGGTACCTTTATTTTTATATTATATCTCCGTTCAAATCTATAGGATATATTATGACATATAAATCAAATTGATGAAATCAAAAACAAAAAAGTCAAAAAGAAAGTCTTTCCTTTTCTATCTCTGACTATTTTTTTGTCGTCCTACATTTCGAATTTATACATCTACAGTTATGCACGAAAAATACATCCAAAAGTGTAAAAAACCCATTTCATCTACCTAATAAAAAACAAACTTGAATTTTTTTTCTCTTAATTGGTAATTGGTCAAGCTCGAAGAGAGAGTATGCCCCCTTTTCATTTTCAAATTCGAACGAGACGCGTAGTTAATCTGTTAAAGGATACAGAATTTTGAAAAAAAAAAAAGAATTTTTTAGTTTTAGTAATAGTAATTTTTTGCTTTAATTATATGTAAAGAAAATATCGGATAGTCTTTCCCACAAGAATAATTGAAATGGAAGACAATCAATCAGTTCAAATGAACTGTTCAAATAACTAAACTCAAATAGCGAATAAACAAACTAAAATAATTCAAACTAAAAGAATTCGTTTTTATTTTATTATAAGTCAAGTTATCCGACATCCTTCCTATGCTTCATATCAAAATAAAGTCCTTTTATGGTGGAATTCGTTGTATTCTTGATCTATGTATATAAATTATTGTAATACGTAATAAGAATTGATATCTTCAGAAAAATCTTACTAAAAAAAAAAAAAGAATTCTTTTTTTTTTTTCATTCGTAACTCGGTGATATCATTTGACTACTTCTAACTTAACTTCGGAATTTGAATATTTTTGAAATATTTGAGAAAGATTAAAAATTCAGAATAGAAAATTCCAGTTAATTTTGTATTGATTTGTTTATTGCCCCCTTTCGATCAATAAGAAAGAGCCAGGGAATCAGAAACGATTAATTAAGAATAAGAAACAAAGTTTTTATGGAGCATACATATCAATATTCATGGATCATACCTTTTGTGCCGCTTCCCATTCCTATTTTAATAGGAATGGGACTCCTACTTTTTCCGACGGCAACAAAAAATCTTCGTCGTATGTGGGCTTTTCCCAATATTTTATTGTTAAGTATAGTTATGATTTTTTCGGTCGATCTGTCTATTCAGCAAATAACTAGAAGTTCTATCTATCAATATGTATGGTCTTGGACCATCAATAATGACTTTTCTTTCGAGTTTGGTTACTTTATTGATTCACTTACCGCTATTATGTCAATATTAATCACTACTGTTGGAATTTTGGTTCTTATTTATAGTGACAATTATATGTCTTATGACCAAGGATATTTGAGATTTTTTGCTTATATGAGTTTGTTCAATACTTCAATGTTGGGATTAGTTACTAGTTCTAATTTGATACAAATTTATATTTTTTGGGAATTAGTTGGAATGTGTTCTTATCTATTAATAGGGTTTTGGTTCACACGACCCATTGCGGCAAACGCTTGTCAAAAAGCGTTTGTAACTAATCGGATAGGCGATTTTGGTTTATTATTAGGAATCTTGGGTTTTTATTGGATAACGGGAAGTTTTGAATTTCAAGATTTGTTCGAAATATTCAATAACTTGATTTATAATCATGAAGTTAATTTTTTATTTCTTACTTTATGTGCCTCTCTATTATTTGCCGGCGCAGTTGCTAAATCGGCGCAATTTCCCCTTCATGTATGGTTACCTGACGCCATGGAAGGGCCTACTCCTATTTCGGCTCTTATACATGCTGCCACGATGGTAGCAGCGGGAATTTTTCTTGTAGCCCGCCTTCTTCCTCTTTTCATAGTTATACCTTACATAATGAATATAATATCTTTGATAGGTATAATAACAGTATTATTAGGGGCTACTTTAGCCCTTGCTCAAAAAGATATTAAGAGAGGCTTAGCCTATTCTACAATGTCCCAACTGGGTTATATGATGTTAGCTCTAGGTATGGGGTCTTATCGAGCCGCTTTATTTCATTTGATTACTCATGCTTATTCGAAGGCATTGTTGTTTTTAGGATCCGGATCAATTATTCATTCTATGGAAGCTATTGTTGGATATTCTCCAGATAAAAGCCAGAATATGGTTTTTATGGGCGGTTTAAGAAAACATGTCCCAATTACAAAAATTGCTTTTTTAGTGGGCACGCTTTCTCTTTGTGGTATTCCGCCCCTTGCTTGTTTTTGGTCCAAAGATGAAATTCT